AGATATAGATGATTTTAACACATAACTTGTACTTGTAAAACTGGGACTGTTTATATTTTTAAAACTATTAATAGAATAAATATATTTAAATAACTTTATAGTATAAAATTCTGGAAAAAAAAATTTGACAAAAATTCTTATTCTAGATTCGAACTAGAATCAAGGCATTAGAAGTACCTAGCTTTACCATTAAGCTAATAAGAATTTATTATATACTACAAGATTACGGAGGAATCGAACCTCATACTTAAGATCTGCAATCAAAGTGTAAACCATTTACCTCGCAATCTTATATATACATATGGGTATATATAAATATTAATAATACTTACTTATAAGTACTTAATTTTATATCATGAGTATCACATCAGTTGAGCCGTAGCGATTTTAAGGATATAATGATAATAATAATATTATATTTTAAATTATATTAGTTATTATTAATTTGTATTTTTTAAATATGCTACATCCATAAGACTATTTTCTAATACGCTAAATGCAGGGAATATTATTAAGAAATAAGAAAAATAGTATATTGAATATATTTGACCCATAACAACGTATGGAGATTCTACATGTTTAGCACCTAAGAACCCTAAAGTTAAGAAATCTACAACAAATAAATAAAAAATAAATTTACTTAATGGTCTAAATTGTAAACCTCTAGATCTACCTAAATCTACATAAGGTAAAGCTAGTAAAACTAATATAGCTCCAAGCATTGTTATAACACCTAATAGTTTATTAGGTATAGATCTTAATATTGCATAGAAAGGTAATAAATATCATTCTGGTACAATAGCTGCAGGTGTTTGCATAGGGTTTGCCATTACATAGTTTTCAGCATCACCTAAAACATTAGGCATAAAGAAAACAAAGAAACTTAAAACAAAAAAGAATATAAAAATAGTAATTAAATCTTTAAAAAGGTAATAAGGGGCAAATGGTATTCTATCATAAGTTCCAGCCACTCCTAAAGGATTACCTGATCCAGCTGTATCGTGAAGTGCTATTAAATGCATTAAAACTAAAGCAGCTAATACAAAAGGTAATACAAAATGTAATGCAAAGAATCTATTTAATGTTGCATTACTTACTGAAAACCCACCTCAAACAAACTCAACTATGTCTTGCCCTATTCAAGGTATAGCACTAATAAAGTTAGTAATAACTGTTGCACCTCATAATGACATTTGACCGTAAGGTAAAACATAACCTAAGAAAGCTGTACCCATCATAAGTATAAGAATTATCACACCTATTGTTCAAACTAATGTTCTTGGTGATCTGTATGATCCGTAGTACATACCTCTTCCTATGTGTAAGTACACTAAGAAGAAAAAGGCTGAAGCTGTATTACTGTGTAAATAACGAACTAATCATCCGTTATTAACATCTCTCATAATATGCTCTACAGAGTTAAAAGCCTCTGCAATACTTGGGCTATAATGCATAGCTAATGTAACACCTGTTACAATTTGTATTACCAAACAAAGTGCTAATAATGAACCAAAATTTCATAAATAACTTATATTACTAGGTTGAGAAGCATCTATAAGATATGAATTGGCTAATTTTAACATACTATTATTCTTTAAAACTCTCATTTATATATATCTATATTACTATAATTTTCTATAAGGGCCGTCATATATGGGTATTATTATGTATCGTGTACTAAGTTATTTTTATAATTAATATTTATTTATTAAGAAATTGAGCTAATAATAAAAATTAAGATTAATATTATCAAGAATAAATTATTAGTTAAACCTAAAGTTATAGAAAACATATATAATATGAATCCTACTAAAATAAATAGAGCGTAGTTTGTTACAATACCTTTATTTAAACTACTAATATTTTTACTTGAATTAATTAATTTTTTTTCTAAACCATAAGGTCCTAGTAATTCTATACTACCTTTATCTAAAACTTTAACAGTTTGACCTCCTAATTTAAATACTAAATTAGTAATATATTTATTATAAAAAAATTCTACTAAAAATCTTTGGTTAAAGAACCCAAATATAGTTTTACCTATTGTAGATAGTTTGAAATTAACTACATTCTCTTGTAAGAATTCAGATAATACAATAGCTATAGTACTAAATGAAATAGTACATACAAAAGGTAATAATTTTCAATAAGTTGATACCCCAAATTCAGTATCAATCATTATTTCAGAATTAGGGTGAATAAATATACTATTATCTATAAAGAATCCAGACCCTAAACCTATAAATATATCTTTAGTTAAAAATCCAAAGAAAATAGAGAATATGGCTAATATTACTAGGGGTAAACTCATAAATATATCACTTTCGTGAGCATGTTTATAGTTTATTAAAGGTCCATTAGGATTAGTTAAGAAAGTTAAATAAAGAACTTTAACTGAATATAAAGTAGTAAATATAGCACCGATTACGGCTATAATGTAAACAGTTATACTACTAAAGTAGTATTGACCATAAGCAGATTCTAGGATAAAATCTTTACTATAGAATCCTGTCATAAAAGGGAAAGCAACTAAACTTAGGCTAGCAATTAAAATAACAGAATAACTTAAAGGTAAGAAAGATATTAAACCCCCGTATTTTCTAAAATCTTGATTATCAGCCATTGCGTGTATAACTGCACCAGCCCCTAAGAATAACAATCCTTTATAAAAGGCGTGGTTAACTAAATGGAATAATGCTACATTATATGAAGATAAACCTACAGCAATTACCATCATACCTAATTGAGACATTGTTGAATAAGCAATAACTTTTTTTATGTCTTGTTGGAAAAACCCTACAAGTGAACTAAATACAGTAGTTATAGCTCCTAATCATAAACAAAGTAATAGTACTGTAGAACTATACTCAATTAAGGGAGAAGAACGCATTAATAAGTATACACCTGCTGTAACCATAGTAGCTGCGTGTATTAAAGCAGAAACAGGTGTAGGACCTTCCATGGCCATAGGTAATCAAACATGAAGACCAACTTGAGAACTTTTAGCCATAGCACCTATTAATAAACAAACTCCAATTATTATTATTATATTCTCATTAACATAAGGTGCTAATGAAAATACTGTACTATAATCTAAATTACCTAAAGATCATAATATTGCAAACATTCCTATTGTTAAAAAACAATCTCCAACTCTATTAGTTATAAAGGCAGACATAGAACTTTGATTTGCTGCTATTCTAGTAAATCAAAAACTTACTAAGAGATAAGAACAAACTGCAACTCCTTCTCATCCTACAAACATTAATAAATAATTATTAGCTGTTACTAATACTATCATCATAAATGTGAATAAACTTAAATAACTAAAGAATCTTTGGTTATGAGGGTCTCCACTCATATAACCTATAGAGTAAAAATGAACTAATGTACTAATTATTAGTACAGGTATTAACATAGATACTGTTAAACTATCAAATTGAAAACCTCAACTTATATTAAATCATTCACTATCTATTCATCTAAATAAATTAATAGATAATACAATATTATTAATACCTACTTCAAAAAAAGCTATAATAGCTAAAATAGTAGTAATTGTTATACTTGAACATGTTATAATTTGTGCACCACTAACTCCAACTTTTCTACCAAAAAAGCCAGAAACTATAGATCCTAATAAAGGTAAAATTATTATACTTAAATACATTATTTATATTCTATTGCAATACTTCCTCTTAATCTATAAAAGGCAACTAGAATACCTAAGCCAATTGCTGATTCAGCTCCTGCCACAACTATTATATAGATTGCGTAGGTTTGACCTATAATATCATCCATATTAAGTGAACTTATCAATATTAGGAATGTTATAGATAAAAGCATTATTTCTATAGAAATAAGCATTAATATAATATTTTTTCTATTTAAAACAAATCCTAAAATTCCTATTAAAAAAAGTATTAAGGTTATATTCATAATAAATATAATTTTAAATTAATTATTTGGCATAAATATATAAATATATTTATATATTTATCTTAAGCGTACTTAAGAGAGATGTGTACGAGACTCGAACTCATATTTATAGCATCCGTAGTACTATGCTTAACCAATTAAGCTAACACACCTTTATATAAATTTAAATAAAATTTAAATTCATATATATATATATATTATATATTATTGTTCTTCAAGTCATGTTAAGAATTTTTCTAATGATACAGATTCAATAACAATAGGCATTGAACTATGAAGTATACCACATATTTCTGAACATTGTCCGTAGAATACACCTTCTCTATTTACAAAAACAGAAACTTGGTTTAATCTACCAGGGTATGCATCAGTTTTAATACCTAAAGATGGACAAGCAAAAGAATGTATAACATCACCTGATGTTATAATAAATCTAATATGTGTTAATTCAGGAATTATAACTCTAGTATCTACTTCTAACATTCTTAATCCTCCTTCTTCTAAGTCTGATTCTGGTACAATGTAAGAATCAAATTCAATAAATTCTTCACTAGAATCTAAGAAATCTGGGTATTGATAACTTCAGTATCATTGGTGACCTTCTGCTAATATAGACATTGATGGGTCACTAACTTCATCCATTAAATATAATAGTTTGAATGAAGGGAAGGCTATTAATATTAATATCACTGCAGGAGTAATAGTTCATATTAATTCTATTAATGTACCGTGGTTCAAGTATTTATGTGAAATAGGAGAAGCACTAATAACAAAATTTTTAATGATAGATAACAGTATTCATGATACACCAAATAATATTATAACTAAATAATACATTACATTGTCATGTAATTCTACTAACCCTTCCATTTGGGGAGTAGCACTATCTTGAAAATACACATTTCAAGGGCTAGGTGCGTCTAATTTTATAATTAAATTAATAAAAAAGTAATACATAAATTTTTTTTTTATTTTTTTTTCTATACTTTAGGTTTTTTTTATACCTTTTTTGACGTATAGAATTAAGTAATAACATTTATATTTATATTAAGCTACGTATAGTAGTAAGAATGCCATCATTAAAGCAAATAATCCAGTGGCTTCAGAAAAGGCAAACCCTAAAATAGCATAAGAAAACAATTGGCCTCTTAATGAAGGATTTCTAGCTACACCTAATATTAAGGCACCAAAAACTATACCAATCCCTACACCTGCTCCAATTAATCCTGTTGTAGCTAATCCTGTACCTATTATTTTAGCAACTTGTATCATATTAAATATATTTGAATAATATCATAAATTAAATAGTCTATACTTATAAAGTATATATTAATATAATACAATATTTATATTTATGATTTATCTGTTTACACAGCTTTATTATTTTGTTCCTATTAAAGATATAATTATAGTATTTTTTTTACTTATAGACTCCATACCTTGACGGCTACCTATTTTTAAAGCTCCTTTACCTAACTCAAATACAAAACCTATAGTTACAATAGTAGTAAATATTAATGCTACTATTAAACCATAAAGGTCATTAGAATAAGAACTAACAGCATAAGGATATAATAGTATTATTTCTAAATCTAAAAGTAAGAAAACTAAAGCATATATAAAGAAAGTAATATTAAATTGAGATCTAGATTGTGAAAAAGAATGAAATCCACACTCGAAAGCTGAATATTTTTCTTGATATGGATTATGAGGTGCAAATATTAAATTTAAAGCTAAAAATAGTATTGCTACTACAATTACAAATATAAAAAATATACTAAGACTACTCATTTAATAATTAAATAAATATTGTACCAATATGGTACTCATACTTAATCATTCTTTATTTACAAACATAAATAATAAAATTATTAATGTAATAACAGATATTGTAATAGCTATAGGGCTAGATATTGCAATATTATTATATTTAAAATTAATAGATTTAATTAATACATTTTTATTGTTATATACATTTCCGTTAAATTTTAAGTTTTCCAGTAGAGGGTTTATTTTATATTCAGGTGAAAAGAAGAAAATTTCTTTTATTATATTAATATAATAAACAGCCCCTATAACACTAGTAGTTATAGCAACTAAAACTATAAAGATATAACCACTATCTATAGCTGCACTTAATACCATCTGTTTACCAAAGAATCCTGCAAGAGGTGGTATACCTGCGAAAGAAAAGAGAGTAATAGCTAAACTTAAAGCTAATGTAGGGTTTATGTAAAAATAACCTTTTAATTGGCTAATTAATTGTATAGGAGAATTATTTCTATCTAATAACTCTTTATACTCTTTATTATCATTAATATAGCAATATAAAGAAAATCCTATAGCTATTAATATAAAGAAAGCATTTAAATTACTAATAGAATATTGCATTAGGTAGTATAAAAATGCTTGAGTAGATTCTATACTAGATATACCTAAACCTAATAAAATAAATCCTACGTGAGTAATAGTACTATACGCAAATAATCTTTTTATTCTAAATTGAGTTAGACCTACAACTGTACCTACTATCATTGATAAGAAAGAACTTATTAATAGACCATATGTTCAATTAAAATCTGTAAAATAATTTTTTGTGTAATAAACTATTTCTAATAAAAAAATAAATATAGATATTTTAGCTACAATTGCTACAAAAGTAGTTACTACTGTAGGTATAGCATCATAAACATCAGGAGATCAAAAATGGAATGGAGCAGCACTAACTTTAAATAAGAACCCTATACTGAATACAAGGAAAGCAAAGTTAATATAATATGGTTTATATCATACATCTGTACTATCACTAATACTAGTTATAGCGTATATAGCATCTAAGTTAGTAGTTCCTGAGTTTGCATATAATAAACTTGTACCTAATAAAATGAAACATGAACTTAAACCACCTAATAAGAAATACATTAACCCTCCAGTTGTAGATAATTCAGAATTTCTATATATAGTACTTAATAAATATAATCCATAACTTTGTAATTCTATAGCTAGAAAAACAGAAATTAAATCACTAGTAGATATTAAAAATACTGCACCACTAATTATAAATAATAATATTAAAGGATATTCTATAATTCTTAAGTGTTCCCCCATTTTATTAATAACTTTTGTTCTATAAAACACAAGATTATTAAATAATAATTGTGTTAATGAAGAATGTTCTGGTATTCATACTTTTCTAGGAAAAAAACTAGTTAGTTGTAATATTAATATACTTACTAAAAATATAAAAATATTAAAAATTTGTGTTGTACTAGTTATATTAAGTAAACCCCCATGTAAACCTATACCTTTACCTAAGATAAATAAAGTTGTTATACTATGTAATATAGAATAACTTAAAGCAATTATAGCAACTCTATTAAAAAGTATTGATATGTCTCGTCGTATAGTAACGGCATTAGAAAGTAATAAAGATAATATTGAAATTAAAAGCATTTTTTTTTAATATACTTATATATATATAGATATACAAGTAAGCCAAGAGAGAAAATCGAATTCTCATTTTTAATATATGAAATTAAAGTTTTACCTCTTAAACTACCCCGGCTATTTTAATAAAAAAGTATTTACCCTTGACGTTAACTATGTAAATAATATCTAAAGTTATTTTATTTTTTTATATTTTTCCATATAACGCCATTTATTTTTAATATTATAGATTATTAATATTTAATTGCTCAGGCTCACATTTAAACTTTATAAATAAAACCATGAAAAGATTATGACAAACCACTAAATTGCTACATTCGGATTCCTATGAAATTTTGCATTATACCGGTGTTATGTAGAAGAGCGAGGCGAACAATAATTTAATGACTACTTAATGAATCAGATTAATAATATTTTAAATGACCCTAATGTTTATAAAGTAGATGCAATTAGAAGATTTTATATCGTAATAAATACGATAATATTAATACCAAATATGAAATATTGTCAATATTTTCAAATAAAATTGAATAACTTAAAGAAAATACTTACTAATATCTTTATATAGATAAGATAATGCTTATAATGGTAGTATTATTTTTTTATATAAACCTTTATTTAGCCTGAGGGGTAAGTCGAATACCCATCATTATCGTATGAAAATAAGGTTTTAACCGGTTAAACTACTCAAGCAATAGGTAAATATATATATATATATATTTACATAAGGGAAAATACTCTGAGTCGAACAGAGAACCTACTGTGCCACATACAGTCGCTCCACCAATTGAGCTATATTATCCTATTTTTTACTAAATATTAAGATATATTGAAAACTAGACACTAATCTATCATATATTGTACCATTTTGGAGGAGTGATTCGAACACTCAATCTTAGACACCAAAAATCTATGACATACCCATTTGTCTACTCCAAATTAATATAATAAATATAATTTATCTTAACTACATTATACGGACAATAAGACTTGAACTTATACGGTTTTACCCACTCTGGCCTAAACAGAGCCTGTCTACCAATTCCAGCACACCCGCTTTATTTGTTCTAAAGTATATTTATATTTATTTTGCCCAGAGTAAGATTCGAACTTACAACCTAGACAGCTTCAGTGTCTCGCTCAACCAATTGAGCTTCCCAGGCTTTTAATGGAGATATTAGGACTTGAACCTAAATAAACAATATGCAAAATTGCTGTAATACCAATTATACTATATCCCCTTTATACTATATCCCCTTTATACAACTAATCGGAATTGAACCGATATCATTCGTTTGGAAGACGATCATTTTACCATTAAACTACAGTTGCTTAACTATATCCGAGGTACGATTTGAACGTACACGGTTATTCACCAAGAGGGTTTAAATCTCTTGTGTCTACCAATTCCACCACTCGGATAACATGCGGATAAAGGAATCGCACCTATATCTTCTGATCATGAGTCAAAAATGTTTCTATTACACTAATCCGCTAAATAAGGCTGAAGTGAGTTGAACACTTACAATTACTGTCATGAGCAGTACACTCTACCAATTAAGTTACAGCCTCTTAGACTAGGCAGGATTCGAACCCGCGATAATAGCTATGAAAAAGCTAGGACATAGCCACTTGTCTACTAGTCCTAAGCTCAGTACAAGTATCGCACTTGTGTCTATTGATTACAAAACAATTGCATTGCTTTTATGCTAACCGAGCTAAATATAAGATACGGATAAAGATTCAGTTATTTATAAAATTAGTACTTAGTATCTAAAGATCTCTAAATCCTTACAAACTAAGCCTATTAAATTCGTAATATTGTTTTACGTATATTTAAGAAATATCTTAAGGCGAGCCTCGTATATATATGCTTTCAACACTTATCTCTGGCTAACTTAGCTTTTCTGCTATGCCTATGCTATATATTTACTTAAGTGAAAGTAACATCCCGGTATAAAATATATACCTAAATTAATATTTGGGCACATAAACAACAGATAAACCATAGGTTAACAAAACCATTATTCTTTTTACAAATAAGGCGTTGCCCACGTTCCTTTCGTACAAGGTTAATCCTTATTATATTCTAATTCCCCCTAGAAGATAGAAACCATACTGTCTCACGACGTATTTAACCCAGCTCATGTAACTTTTTAATCGACGAACAGTCGTACCCTTCATAGTTTCTGCATCCACGAGGATAAGTTAAGCCGACATCGAGGTGCCAAACCGCGCACTCATTGCGTTCACTCTTGCGCAAATTAGCCTGTTCAACTTGTTATCATAAAATTATATTTCCATTTTTCACAAAATGGTTCAGACTATTTCTTCATTTTTTTTTTTACCTTAATATTATATACTATCTTCCACTTACTCAACCTTTTATAGCAAATGCTCCAACATGACGTTTAGATATGGCCATAGAGTAATCTATACTAGAACTAGCACATCCTCTATAACCTACAATAGATAATCCTTTATATGAAGAATCTATATTTCTAAAACTTCCTTTTAAGATTGTTTTATAAACAGATCTATCAGCTCTAAAACGTCTAGTTAATCTACCTTTTATATCTATTCTTATACCTCCTAAGCTTTTATATTTAATAGAATTAAATATAATTTCTTCATTAGCTTGATTTTTAGTATTATATAAATTATTTATAGTTTCATTTATATTTACATCTTTCACAATAGAATTAATATTTAAATTTTGATATTTATTAGCTAAAAGATTAAAATCTACATTTTTAGTAACTCTAACTCTTTCATTAGTATTATCTATCTTGTTTATAATACCTTGATTTAATATAAATTTCATGGATTTTCTTACATTTCCAGTTTTTTTATAATTTCTCTTCATAACATCTACTAAAATATCTGAATTATATACAAGGGAATTTAATTTTATTATATTAAATTCTATTTTTTTTCTATAAAATTTACTAATTAATTTACTTAATTTATATAATAAAATATCTTTATATTTCAAGTCATTTAATCATAATTTTAATTTTTTACTTTTAATAAAAAGAAACAATTTAAATAAATTATTGTCATCATTAAACAATTTTGTTCAATTTTTAATATTATTATTTTCAAAAACTAATTCTTTTATTTCTTTAATTCTTTCTAATAATTTGATTTTATTTTTTTTTAAAAAATTAAATAAGATTATTTTTTCTCTATCATAAACATAAATAGTAATTATAGCTTTAGAGTTCGTATGTCTTATATTAGCTTTACTAATAAATACTTTATTTAAAGACGTATGTCTTTTTTTTGATAATAAAAATTCTATTTTCGGATTTAAAAATGAACTAAAATAACCTTTTAATAATTTATTTATTACTAAATCATAAGCAGGTATATTTTTAATATTATTATTATTAAAATAATATATATTATTGCTTCATTCTTTATAATCAGAAGGAAAATATTTAGTTTCACCTATGAAATTATTTTTTATATTCATAGGTATTAATTTATATTTATTATTTATATTTTTAATAAATAAATTATTTTGGTGAAATTTAGTGTTTTTTTGCAATTTTTATTAAAAAATATTAAAATTAATTACTAAAAAAAAAATGTTGGGTATTAATAAAGTATTACTACTTTTAGTCGTTGAACAATTTTATTTATAAACATAAATAAACTTCGCTTCAAATCTACTTATATTTAACATAAGTAATTTTTGAAATTAACCCAATTTGTATCAATTATTAAAAAATATTGAAGGACAAACATCCCTAGCGTAGCTTTTCCAATAATCCAAGACCTTTCCTTATTGTATCTTGTGATCTAATGCCCCGCTTACGCGACTGTAAGATTTGTTGTCAATCAAACAGTAAAGCAAGATTAAGCCATTCAACTTTATAAGTATTAAACATAATTATTAATAATTAAATATTATAATAACTATTAAAGATAATATATATATATATATATGTCTTTTTATATACAATTAATTTACACCATAATTAAAATCCTACCTAACTCTATATCTATGTACATATAATATACATTTACATACACAAAAGAAAAGATTAAATATAACAAAGTTAAAATAATAACAAACAAAAAAGATTAAAATAAACTTTAAGTTATATATTTTAGATACACCCTTTTACTCTTTAAGGGGTCTGTGCCCCACATAAACTGTCTACTAGTCACTGTCCAGTTCAACTAAAGTATTAATATAATAAGTAAATAAAGGTCTTTCACTTTTATTTAATCAATAAACCTTTTAAACTAATAATAAACTTAATTATATTCAATAACTAGTAACAGTAAAGCTGCATAGGGTCTTCTCGTCTATCTAGAGGTAAACTGTATCTGCACAGTTATTCCAATTTCACTGAGTCAATCTTAGAGACAGCTGTTGTATCGTTACATCATTCGTGCAAGACCGCATTTAACGGCCAAGGCATTTCGCTACCTTAGGACCCTCAGGTTAAGGCCGCCATTTGCCGGTTGTTCCCTATTAACTAAATTTATATAAATTTAACTAAGTTAGTTATTAGCCGGAATTGGGCAGATTTCACACTTGATACTTAGATTTAACATCTCTGCAAAGTGCTGTGTTTTAATTAAACAGTCGTACAACACTATTTTATGATTCTTCCTCTATATCTGATATTAATCAGAATAAATGAGCCCTCCTTATCCCGAAGTTACGGAGTCATTTTGCCGAGTTCCTTTAAGATTGTTATCTCATGCGCCTTCGTATTCTCTACTAGCTTACTTGTTGTAGACCCTAGGTACGGTTAATTTATTTACTATTTTTTTCAAGTCCATTTTTCACTTAAAAAATGTTGTCTATAATAGTAATAAGATTTTCTCATCATTTTAACCCTTAGGTTATAAACTTAGAGGCCGATACTTAATCCTAACCATAAGCTTTAGGCGAGTTTTCTTTTTCGTTACTCATGTCACCATTCTCACTTGAGTTATAATATAATTCTTTTTATAAAAAAAAATACTAAAATTTACTCAACGTTCTGCTACCCCATAAAAGATAATAATAATTATTATCGTCTATAGACAAGGTATCGGTATATTATTTAGATCCGTTAAATTTTTAATGCTTTTTACGTAGACTAGTGCTCTGGTACGAGGTCTTTAAATTGTGGCTGCTTCTAAGCCAATCTCCTTGTCGGTTTACATATAGACCTTCTTAATTTCACTTAATAATAATTTTGGAACCTTAACTCTTGTTCTGGGCTGTTTCCCTTTTGACATACAACCTTATCATTATATGTCTGATAATTTAAAATTCATCTTTACCATTCCGAGTCCACAAACTCACCGGTAAAATCCTCATGATTCCCCGATTTGTACAAAAAGAAAATGTATTTACATCTTGTCTGAGATTAAGTTCTGTACCTGCTAAGATGTTATTTAAATTGCCTACTAGTATAGGTTTCGCAGAAAACCAGCTAATACAGTCAAGAATTGTCTTTCACTATACTTACCACAATTCTTCGGATATTTTTGCAACAATAACCCGTTCGGACCTTTATAGTCCTGACCATGGTAAGATCACTGTACTTCGGGTCTAACTTTAGATACTATTCATTATTTATATGATCGGTTTAACTACGCATTAGCTCGCATCTAAAATTAACTTGGTGACCCATTATGCAAAAGGTACGCTCTTGCTTTCGCTCGAGCTGCTTATAAAACTACTAGTTATTTACTTTCCCTCACGGTACTCTATTCTATCGCTTATATATTATATTTAGTCTTTGAGGAAGGTACCCCATAATATTCAAACAGCTTTATGGCAATTTTACTTATTATTTAGACTTTTCTACTTTTGTTCACACTACTCATAGAATCTCTTTTGATTTCTTTTTCCTGAAGCTAATAAGATAATTCAATTCACTTCGTTTTTTTTATTAAGATTTATCTTAGAGTCAATTATCCCAATTAATTTGATAAATTCATGTTTCTCTTTAATATATAGCTAGTATTACCTAATAGTCTCTTTATATACTTACATAATTATATGTATAAATTTTTATTTCGTATCATTTATATTTCTTAAAAATATTTAATATCTATATTAAAACATAGATATGTTTCAAATCCCTGAGACTCGCACTCAGAATATATTCTCCCAAAGAATACGTTTTACTAATTGAACTAGGATTTGTAATTATATCAGAAGATAAGAGATTCGAACCCTTGAAGTTTTTAACCTTAACTGCATTCAAAACAGCCGCTTTAAACCACTCAGCCAATCTTCTTAATTTAATTCCTCAGTGAATTGAACACTGATAATACTTTTATCAAAAGTACACTTTACCATTAAGTTAAGGAATTTAAGGAATATCAGATTCGAACTGATAACTACCCGTGTGTAGGACGGTTACTCTTCCATTGAGTTAATTCCTTTTTTTTTTATTAAATAGATTTTATATTTAATTTTTTTGTTTTATAGTGATTACTATACTACCAACCATAGCTAAAAGTAAAATAAAACTAACTATTATTAATCATATATTATAATTAGTATAGAATATATTACCTATACTTGTAATATGACCTACTTCAGCTAAATTTCCGTCTCATATTTTACTTGTTACAAACAATGTATCATTATTTATATCTAAATTAGTTTTTAATTCATTATCTATTCTGTTAAAAGATACATTATATAATAAATTATTTATAACATTATTATTATTGTTTAATATAGCAACATTATAAGGTAATAATTGGAACAATGAGTAATTAAATAAAATTGCAATACTTATAGCTAAAGGTATACTATTACTAGTATTACTTTGTAATTCACTCATTCTAATATTAATTAACATTAATATAAATAAAAATAATATAGATATAGCACCAATGTAAACAAGTAAATAAGATAAACCTAAAAAATTTAAACCTATTATAAGTAAATAACAAGATACACCAGCAAACAGTCCAATTAAAAATAATAAAGATATAATAGGATTTTTACTTACTATTACAAATATTCCTGATAATATAATTAATAAAGAAAGTATATCTAATACTTCACTTTTATAACCATTTGTAAAACTTTCGTTTATAATAAACAAGTTATTCATATATAATTACTATAATATAATACCTAAATAAACAGGAAACAATACATAAAATTTTACTCAAGAGTACTCTGATTTGAACAGAGAATTCAGAGGTTGAAGCTCTTCGTTTTACCGTTAAACTATACTCTTTTTCGGAAAAAGAAAGACTCGAACTTTCAAGTGTTAAACACAGTATATAGCAAATACTTTACCCTACCAATGGAAATTTTTCCTTTTGCGAATTAGAACGGATTTGAACCGATATCTACTTCCGTGACAAGGAAGTCCTTTACCAATTAAGTTACTAATTCTATTTAGGATCTGCCAGATTCGAACTGACAATTTAATGATTAAAAGTCACATGTATTACCATTATACGAAGATCCCTTATTATATAATAAAATTATATAATATATTTATGCAATAAATTTAGCTTAAATACTCAATGTATTAAAAAGGAGTTGCTTCTAGTTTTGCGCATAATAGTTTATAGTCTCAAAATGCAAGTTCATTATGGTATATATATTTCCCAAGGGCTACTTGCATTTGAAATTTCTGTTCTTTAGGTAGATTTGTATGATTTATATGATGTAATAGTTTATCTATTTCATTGTTATTCATTACCTGTAATTGTGATACAGTCAACATATGGTCACGTATTTTTAATCTATCCATTGGCATATTAAAGTTATCCATGTGAAATGGATATTCAGTACGCTGCAACATACTGAAATGACCCCCTGTCATAGGTTGTCCTATAAAATTTCTACGTCCATTATGATCCACATAATGGTTTAGTACTTCATTAAGGTAGTTAGCCTGGCTTCTAAAGTCTGCAGGGTCACGAAGTGCTAGCCCATTAAAATCTTGCATAACAGAAGGTGTATGTGGTAGAATCATATTAGGATTATTATGAAACACCTCATTAGGATTAAAATTAGCAAAATTTGTTCTATGGAATACATCAACATAAACTGAAGTAGAATTATTATAATTTATACGACGAGTAAGTTTAGTATAGTCATAATATTCAGCAGTATTTGGCTTTCCATTTATTTTATTAAAAGTAAAACGTCCATCACTACGATTACGCTCATCTTCACTTTCATATGCAGATGTTGCAGTTGCTGCCCACATATCATTGTTTGGTGGAGGATTAGGTCCACTGTTAAAATTAAAATTTGAAAAGTGACTACTATTAAGGGGAAATTTATTATTAATAAAGACTAAACCTTCATAGACAACACCACTTAATAGGAGGAATAGAATTAAACAAATTATAGATAAACAAATTTTCTTTTTATTTAAATAAAAAAAAATATATACAGTTTTTAGGTTTATTGTCGTATATATAATATAAGCATATAAAAATATATAAATTATATATAGATGATTAACCACTTGATCATGAAATTTAGGATAATAAAAACAGATTAGTCCTGAACTAATTGTTGATATAATAACTATGGTATTAGTTATACCTAAAGTGTTTTTACAAAAATCCATTAAGATCCTCAGTAATACATAGCAATATACAAGAAAAGTCATACAACATCAACAAAGTGTCAGTATAGTATAGCAGATTCATATCCTTGATGATGTGTCTCAGATGCATGGTAAGTAATAATCAATAAAGCTGAGACAGTTAAAAAAATTGTCCCAATTATAACATGAATACCATGAAACCCAGTTCCGAAAAAAAAACAAGCTCCGAACGCACCGTCACTGATTGTAAAAGATGACACTTCATACTCTACACCTTGGAAAAATGTAAATGTTACAGCTAATAAAATACTAATTATAGTAAAATATACAGCAGGTACTCTATGTCCAGCTATTAAAGAGTGATGAGCATATGTTACTGTAGCCCCACTAGATAATAATAACACTGTATTAAGTAAAGGTAATTCAAAAGGATTAACAGGTTGTATACCAAATGGAGGTCATTGAGCACCTAATTCTACAGTAGGTGTTAAAGCACTATGGAAAAAAGCTCAAAATATAGCTAAAAAGAATAATGCTTCAGATACTATAAATAATATTACACCTATAGATATTCCTTGTTGTACAGCTAAAGTATGATCCCCTAAGTATGTACCTTCGTTTATAATATCTTTGAATCAAAAAAACATAGATACAGTAGTTAAGAATAATGATATAAATACAAAGTAATGAGCATTACTAAAATTATGCATAAATAATGCCGAGTTTGTAGTTAAACAAAGTAAAGATAAACTAGATGCTAGAGGTCAAGGTGATGGAGAAACTAAATGAAAAGGGTGATCTTGAAAGACACTTCTGTTTTTAATAGTCACTTAAAAAAAAAATTTTTTAGTTAAACCTTTGATTTAAAATATTTATAATAGTCCTAAATAATACATATTATAAGCCCTTCTAAAATGAATTGAACATTTATCCTGATATTAACAGTATCATGCTCTACCGTTGAGCTATAGAAGGTTATTATTAGGAGACAAGAGATTCGAACTCTTAAAGCATATATAGCTATTGAGTTTACAGCTCAACCCTTCTTACCAATAAAGGAACCCTCCTTATATGTATAATATAAAAATTATACATAATTTTATGTTAAAAAAAAAATCCCCGTGCAACTTCCACTACACGAACCGTATTTCGACTTAACACTAATTAGAGTCATACATACGAAGAATCCTATTATAATATCTAAACCCTATTATTTACTTAATTAAAATAGGAAAGCAAACTTTTTGCACATACTCCTTTCAGCGTGCGACGAGTGATTAGTACCAATCCGAGATGTAATTCACCGTGACCTGGTGGTTCACGATTACTAGTAATTACTTATTTATGTAGTCGAGTTTCAGACTACAATCCATATCTTCTTTTATCCTATTTTTTGAGATTAGCTTAAATTTACATTTTTGCTTCTCTTTGTTTAGGAAAATGTGGCACGTCTACAGCCCACGATTTAAAGGTCATGATGACTTGTCTTTGGCCCTATTATTTTATCGTTTTCCAGATAAAAACAGCTTTATAAAAAAAAAATTATAAATAAAGCAAAGGTTTACGTTAATTGCATGGCCTCAACCACAGTTTCACAACATTAACCGAAAACAGCCGTGCAACACTCGTAATATATTATAACATATTATATTATTAATATACTATACTGATCGTGGTAAGATTTTCGTGGGTCATCGAATTAAGTAACATACTTCACTACTGTTGTCAGAAACGGCCTGGTGATTACAGTTCCCATGTTGCCATGTTACTCTTGAGGTGAAATGCTTACACTTTCATTTATAGACTAAGTATCCCTAACCTATGGCATCCATCATTTTCTGCTTAGACTACTAGGGTCTCTAATCCTATTCGCTCTCTAAGCCTTCGTCCTTCAACGTCAGTTTTTACATAAAAGGTCGCATTAGCCTTTACTTGTCCTCTATTAGGTATTAGCGCATTAAATCTCTACTCCTCAAGTTCTACCTTTTCATATTAAACTCTAGATAGAAATTATACCTTGTTTAGGTAATTTCTTCCGTTTAAGTACCCTTTAAACCTACTAAAGATGAATAACACTAGTCTCTTACGTATTACCGCGACTGCTGGCACGTAATTAGTCAAGACATAAATATAATTAGTCATTATAATATATATATTTAGAATTTCATTTAATTATTAATTGTACCATTTCAATCTAATTCTTATTATTACTAAAATAAGATAGGTCATTCCTCCAAATTGCCAGTTCAGCCGTTAGGCCATTGACCAAAATTCCCCACTGCTGTACTTCCTTGCCTTGGGCTTTTCTCATTCCCAATGTGGTCGATCAACCATCTCAGTTTCGACTAAGAGAATATTAGGCTAGTGAAGCCGTTACCTTTACTACTACCTATCCCTGTAAATTATCGATTCATCCTAAGGCGGAAATTACTTTTCCTTTATTATATAAGGTATTTATTGTGCCTTACCTTAAGGTAGGTTGATAATCATATACTCACCTGTTCACCACTTTTAATAAAATTTTAAATTAATTAAATTAAACGTACGATTAGCATGTGTCAAGCCTTTGGACAGTGTTCAATCAGAGCCATCACCAAACTCATCTTTTTTAGATGTAATTAAATTATCAATTACATCACTTAAAAGTTTATAATAATTTTTTTTTAGGATAAATTTAAGCTTAATCATGTCTAATAATTCACTTACTAAACTAAAAAAGTAGCATATTAAGATTGTACGTCCGCGATATAATTTTATTATTTAATACTTAATTATCTATATTATATCAATATTTTCTATTTAAAACTATTAAAATTTGTTCTAAAAACATGTCCTAAGTTTGACTTTGCATAGTTTATCCCTAAAATTAAATAATTTTTATTAGTGTAAATCTAACCCATCTTTTATATAAGAAGAAGTTAAAACTACAAACACTTGAGCTTGTATAAATGCTATACATATCTCTAAACCAGAGAAAGCTACAATAAAGGCTAAAGGTAATAACCCTAAAATAAAGAATATTATACCTGATGACATTATATTGTAAGTGAAACCTGATAAAATATGAAGTAACATGTGACCACTCATTATATTAGCTCCTAATCTTAAACCTAAAGAAATATTACGAGCTAAATATGATATTAACTCTATAAATACTAATAAAGGTAATAAAGCTAAAGGACAACCAGCTGGCACAAGTAAAGAAAAGAACTCTAACCCATGTTTTTGGAATCCTAATATTGTTGCCCCTAAAACTATAGTAAAACTAAGAGAAAAAGTTAAAACAAAATGGCTAGTTGAAGCAAAGCTATATGGTATCATACCTATTAAATTATTAATTAATATGAAAATAAATAATGTATAAATAAAAGGGAAGTACATTTGACCACTTCTTGGGTTTATTTGGTTTGTTACTATACTGTGCACAGTTGCATATAATGATTCTTGACTTATAGATCAGTTATTACTTATTAATTTATTGTAGTTTGTACTTAATAAACTTAAAGTTAATATTATGAAAGCTCCTAGTGATAAAAAAAAACCTATGTTTGTTAAAGAAATATGTAAATTCCCTAATAAAGGTGCATCTATACTTAGTAAGTCTTTTATTTCAAATTGACTTAAAGGACTAAGTGTTTCTAAGTTAACTGTATTTATACTTAAAGTATTCATCGTACTTTAAGCTATATTATATGTCTTGAAAAATCCTTGTTTAATACAAAATTATAATTTATTATAATTATTATTTATTATCAAATAGTTTTGATATAAATGTACGTGATAAGAATAAACGTACGAATCTAGGTAATATATATTTAGAAAATAAATATACAATAATAGTAATAATACTAAAAGTAAATATTACTTCATTTAAAAAATAAAAAGGTACTAATTGTGGCATAAAATTTTTCTTTTAAAATATTAAATACAGAAGTATTAAAAATAATTATTTATTTAAATACATAAAAACATGTTTTCTGTTAATTTAAGCTCTCTTAATCTAGTTATAATAAAATTATATTAATTTTTTATAATTTTAAACTATTTTTATTGATTATAAATTAATCCTGAAACACTATAGTGAAGTCCATCTAATATTATATTAGGATAGATACCTAAAACTACAGTAAATATTACTAATGTTAATAAGATAAAGAATTCTCTTTTTGTTAAATCAACTATATTTTCTTTAAAGTATTTACTGAATGTACCTCCAAATGCTATTCTATTAAACATATACATAGTATAAGCAGCAGATAGTATAATAGAAGAACTAGCTAATACACCTAATAAAGGTAATCTTTCGAATGCTCCGTATAGAGACATAAATTCACCTACAGCATTTAATGTTAAAGGTACTCCACAATTAGCCAATGATAGTATTAAGAATAATATAGCAAACAATGGCATTACTTGAGTTATACCTTTATAAAAAAAGATAGATCTAGTTCCAGATCTATCGTATAATACACCACCAGCACATATAAATAAACCACTTGAAACAAATCCGTGTCCTAAACCTAAAAGTATACCTCCTTCAATACCTTGTATTGTGTTACTAAATATACCCATTAAGTATACTGCTGCGTGAGATACAGAACTATAAGCAATTAACTCTTTAATATCTGTAGTTCTTAATGTACTAAAGCTAGCATATATTATTGTTATAGCACCTATAACATATATTATGTAAGTAAAATTAATAGTAGCTTTAGGTAATATAGGCATAATAAATCTAAACATACCATATAGACTAGTTTTTAAAACTAAAGCCGCTAGTACTATACTTCCCCCTAAAGGTGATTCAACGTGAGCTTTTAACAATCAACTATTTAAAAAAATAGTAGGTGTTTTAACTGCAAAAGATAAAAATATCCCAACAAATAAAACTAATTGAGTAATATAATCAAAATTGGTTTTAAATAAAGCATCGAAATCTGTAGTACCCATTACAGAAGTTATAGCTAATATTCCTATTAGTAAAAATAAAGATCCTCATAGTGTATATAAAAATATGTAAAAACTAGCTCTAACTTTATTACTTGATCCAAATAAACCTATTAATAAAAATAAAGGAGGTAATGTACTTTCAAAAAAAATATAGAATAATAATATATCTAAAACTAAGAATATTGCTAATATTACTGTTTCTAATAACAACATTATAATTAAAAATGATCTTACATTATCAGTTATTGAATTTCAATTAGCTAATATAGCTATTGGCATTATAATAGTAGTTAATAATACAAAATAAATTGAAATTCCATCTACTCCTAAATAAATATCGAAGTAACTTAGATTATAGTGTTCTTGGACAAATTGAAATTGATTTGTACTAGAGTCGTATAACATATATACTACTAAAGAAATAATTAAATTAACTATACTTGCTATTAAAGCTATGTTTTTGTAGTATGTTGTTTTTATTACATTATCTTGGTAAGATATAGTTCCTGCTATTAAAAAAATACCTATAATAGGTACTAATAATAAAAAAGATAATAACATTCTCTTTTATTTTTCTATTAGTATAAAAACCTAAAATATTTAATTTGATTATGAAAATATACACCATATATAAGAATACTTATGGTATTTAATGAATACGTATTATATTATAGTAAACTAATATTAATAGGGAATAATATAAAGTTATATAATATAGCAGGTATTAATATTATTATTGCAAAAAGAACAGGTAATAATACAGTTCAACAGAATGACATTAATTGATCAAATCTTATACGAGGGAATGAAGCTCTTGTTCAGATAAATACGAAGATCATTATAGAACTTTTAATACCTAAACTTACACCATATAATAAACCTTCTATAGTAGGGCTATTTATAATATAATTTATTATAAAATTAGAGTCAGATAGGTATAGACTTAGATCTATTATAGAACTACCTATAACTAAATATCCTCCTATAAACAGTGCACTTGTTAATATACACATTAAAACAATACTACCATACTCGGCTAAGAAAAAGAATACAAACACAACAGCAGCGTGTTCTGTCATAAATCCACTAACAAGTTCTGATTCAGCCTCTGCTAAATCAAAAGGAGCTCTATTAGTTTCTGCAACAGAACCTATAAAAAATATAATAAATATAGGTAATAAAGGTAATATAAATCAAACGGCTCTTTGTGATTCAATATTTACAGTTAAATTTAAACTTCCTGTTATAAATACTACTAATAATATAGCTGAACTTAAAACCAGTTCATAACTAATTAATTGAGCTGTACTTCTTAAAGAACCTAAGAAAGCATATTTACTATTAGCACTTCATCCTGCTAATAATATACCGTATGTAGATAAAGAAGATACAGCTAATAGATATAATATACCTAAATTTAAATCACCAATAGCTAAACCTGGTCCGTATGGTATAACTCCATAACCTAATAATGAAAACACTAAAGTTATAACAGGTCCTAAAAAGAAAAGAGCTAGGTTAGCTTGATTAGGTGCAATATTTTCTTTTAAAATAAGTTTTAAAGCATCTGCAAATGCTTGTAGTAATCCGTAATAACCTACAGCATTAGGACCTAATCTTCTTTGCATACTAGCCATAGTTTTTCTTTCTGCTACTGTTACATAAGCTACAGCAAGTAAAGCTGGAACGAATACTAAAACAACCTCTAACACAGACATAAGAGTAGGAAAACGAACCATATATGTATATAATTTTTTTTTAATTTTATGAAAATGATAATAATAATATACTATATTATATCAATAATAAAATTATTTAATTCTTTTTTTTTTTAGTAATTAATTAAAATCTACTAAAAAAAATTTATTTTTTATAAAAAAAAATAATATTTATCTATTACAAAAAAATTTCACCTGAAAGTTTAAGATTGTAATGGTAAACTTACAAATGAGTGAGGTTTAGGTGGGCTAGTAAGAGCTCATTCTAAACTAGGGTAATTTCTATTTAATAGTGATTGTAATGTATCAGTAAAGTATTGAGGCATTAATCATGGGAATCTACCTGCAGGGTTATTATCTATTAATTGTTTGTAAACAATATATAAGAATAAAGTAGAAGCTATAACACTAACTATTGAACCGAAACTACTAACTAAGTTTCATCCTGTGAAAGCATCAGGGTAGTCGCTAATTCTACGAGGCATACCTTGTAGACCTAGGAAATGTTGAGGGAAGAAAGTTAAATTAACACCAATGAATAAAATTCAGAAGTGTACTTTTGAAAGTAGCATATTATAGCTTAATCCTAATATTTTAGGTATTCAGAAGTATCATCCGCTGAATAGTGCGAATACTGCTCCCATACTTAATACGTAATGGAAATGCTTAAGTCCTAGCTAAATATCTTTATACCCTTAAAATTATTTATTTTCTAAAAATTATTTATTTTTTCTTTGGTACTCCTTCAAGGCTTTAAGGTTTTTTTTTAGGTTCCCCTTTAATATATCGACTAGATCGACATAATCTTTAAATAAGTCTCTAGCATTGTCAGGGTAGAATTTCTCTTTTTTTTTTCCTATATTAACCACTATATCCTTGAACTTTTTCGATTGTAAATCATATGCAACAAATTCCTTTTCTATGTTGCCTATTTGATCTTCAACCGAAAAATCTGGTAATTTATCTATATTGATTTTCTGATCCCAATTTCTTTTTAAATTTGAGTTTCCTAAATTTAAATCTTCTGGGTTTAAATTAGATTTAGCCTTTTGGGATTGAACTTTCAATATACGATCTTTTAAGTATGTAGCTTTCTTTTTATCCTTTTTTCTATTTGAATAAGAATAAAGGATATCTTTAGGACCCTTCGGATCATTAGGACCTTTAAACCTCATATAGTCAAAAGATGACTTTAAATCTTTTATCTTGTTTAAGATACTGAATTTTACATAATTATATAATAACATACATATTACACATAAAGTTTTTATTATGATAGCTACGCTTCATACCAGACAGCAACCTAATATAAATTTAATTAACAAATGAAAAACAGGAAAATCTTCTCTCAAAGATTTTTTATCAATTCAATATTTATTTAAATAAACTAAATTAATAAAAAAACCAATTTGGAATAATAATACAGAAGTGTATATACATATACTAGTGTCACTTCCTAAAGTATATAATAAAGAAGCTAAGATAAATATAGAAAAAGGGTGTATTACTTTTGTATAATTATACATATTATAATATAATGTATTCAATAAATACTCCCATTTTTCTTCACAATATTCCCCTAAACCCGGCTTACTCTCTCTTATGTATACTCAATTTGATAATTTATTAATATTAAATAAATTATATCTTTCACCCAAATTTTTAAAAAGAATACCAAGAATTAAACTTTCTTCTAATAATAGAAAATCATTGCTAGGGATTCGGTGCTACCCCTATTAATTTATAACTTTACTTATCAAGCTTTTTCTCGGCTGGTGTTAGATATATACAGAAAATCAACATAAACCGGTATTAAGTGTAGGCTGGTGGTCCATTAATCCTCTAAAAAATATTGTTAAATTATGGGTATTTAGTATAGTGTTCATCTATGGACTATATCTTCACTAAACTTCAACACTCATTTATATAAAAATATTTTTTATAATAGTATTTTTATATCAAAAAGGATTATAATGTTTAAATCAATTTTTAAAAAAAATGGAAAATAAACGGTACTCTAAGCTATGCTTAGGATAAAATTTATAATTTTTAACTTTAAAAAAAGAATTTAGACTATTTACTTTATAACCTCTTATATTAGAATATAATTTCCTATGTTTCGAAAAATACTTATATATATTTGAGATGTCACGAGGGTTTTTGTACAAAAATGCAGTATACAAATTAGAATTATTAAATCTACCTTTAAATATAGTTGGGATAATTGTAGGTATACAATAATTTAAATTCAATTGGCTTATATATTTATCAAATTTAAATATTAAGGTACATACTATAATATTTATTTTTTCATTATATGTTATAATTACCCTTGTATCAAATAAACCTACAAAATAGGCATCCTTACTATGTATTTCATACTTAGCTTTTTTAAACTCAATATAATATAAATTACAAGCTTCTTTAAATTCAGGCACTTTGATCCTAATTAACCCGTTAATGTTATTTAAAACGTATAATTTTTGTTTTTCTAATGTAATTATATACATAGAATAAGTATCATTATCACTTATTATTTCTCCTATGTGTAAAAAATTTTGTATTTGTTTCAGTATTCTAATATCATTAGAATTTACTTTAATTGTAATTTGTTTTAGTCAAATTTTACCATTTAAATTAAAAAATTCAAAATGGCCTTTACTATCAAATATACCTGCAAATCTATTTCAAAAATTAGCCTCATCTAGCGACTGACGTGTAGTCTCTGAGATATCTTTACAGTTATCTGCTGATAATCCCGCGGACAGTTGTCCATTCGCATGCGTATTACTACTTTCACTGTTAAAAAAAAAAGAATTTATCTTAATAAAATTGATAACGAGTAAGCAATACCCGTGTTTCAGGCTTCCCAGCATATGGTCAATTTCGAGCCAATCTCCAAAATTGAGATAGGCAAGGCCCACTTCAGCAACAACATAGTATGTATCATGGAAAGCAGTATCTAAGGCAGCATTAGCTAATAAAACTCCACTTAATCCACCTATAGTAAACATAAACACGAAACCTAAAGCAAATAGCATAGATGGTGTTAGTTTAATTGAACCTCCGTAACAAGTAGCCAATCATGAGAAAATTTTAATACCTGTTGGAACAGCAATAATTAATGTCGCAGCTGTAAAGTAGGCTCTAGTATCCACGTCTAGTCCTACTGTATACATGTGGTGCAAATCTTACTAAATAATAAATATTTACTATTTACCTAGAAGTACGCTTCTTTCACAAGAAGGATCGGACTATATCTTCATCTTTAAGCCTTTCCAGTTTTATTTGTCATGCTATTATTTAAATTAATTTTTTTTTGCATAGTTCTTATTTGTGATAATCCTTTTTCAGTTAAATGTATTTTATTTTGTATCAGGTTATGAATAGTCAACCATTTTTCAAAAGAAAAAGCTTTTTTAGTTTGTAATGGAAATAATTTAAAGTATACCACTATATCAGCTAAGGCTTTAAACCCAGTAGCAGTATAACGATAAACATTATCAGTACCAGATCTTAATGTAACTTTACCAAATCCAAATAATTCATATACTTTATTTAGTATAATACTATCTTTTTGATCTAATAAGTAACGCATTTTTATAATATGGTTTAATGTATACTTAGAATTTGTTGTAATAGATACATTAAAACACCCTTCAGCATCTGTAAGCCCTGATAATCACGCATCCTGCAGTGTAATTGTAGCAGGGGTAGTATTTAACTTTATAGTATCATAACCAAACCGATTATTTAAAGCATTAGCTCATAACGCTAATTGTTCAATTCTGTGGTTTTGAACTAAATTGCCATTAAATAAATGAGCTAAAAGTAAAATATGTGAAGGGTTATCAACCATTCATCTATGAAAATCATTATTTTTACCACTTTTTCCTTGAGGAAAATGTTTAACAACACCAATATTAAAATTTAATTGTATTTTTTGAAGTACATCACTTTCTTTTTGAGTAAGAACAAAACGAACTCTATTACCATTATCGTATGTTTGAATAGCTCCGTCTCCTTCTGCAAACCCAATAAATCAAGTTAATCAATCATCAGAAATAGAGCTTTTTTTATTAAATAGCATATTATAATAAGCATGAAACGCAGAAAATTTTAAAGATGTTTCGCGTGTAGTCTCTGAGACACTCTGTTTGTTATCCTTTAAGAAATACAGGGACAGATTGTCTGCTGATTGAGTATAACTAATTAGATTTTTACCGTACAAGGTACTAATTAGCACTAAACTGTTCCAGCATATAGCGAAATTAATTTTAATCCCTATATCACTATAGGGTGAAGCCACCGTTACCCAACTTCAAACTATAAATCCTAGTATACCTATAGACATCATGGCGTAAACCATACCTATGTAACCAAAAACTGATTTATTAGAATTAGCAGAAATACTTGTACTAATTATTCCAAAAGCTGGAATAATTAAAATATAAACTTCTGGGTGTCCAAAGAATCAGAAAAGATGTTGGAATAAAATAGGATCTCCACCTCCTGCTGTTTCAAAGAAAGATGTATTGAAATTTCTATCTGTTAAAACCATAGTAATTCCACCAGCTAATACAGGTAATGATAATAATAATAAAACAGCTGTAATAACAACGGCTCATCCAAATAAAGATAATTTGTGTAATCTTATACCTGGTGTTCTCATGTTAACTACTGTTGTTATAAAATTAATAGCACCTAATATACTACTTATTCCTGATAAATGAAGTGCAAAAATAGCTAAATCAACACTTGGTCCACTATGACTTTGTATTCCAGATAATGGAGGATAAATAGTTCAACCTGTACCTGCTCCACCTTCTATACAAGCAGAAAATACTAGTAATAATAAACTAGGTGGTAATAATCAAAAACTTATATTATTTAATCTAGGGAATGCCATATCAGGCCCTCCTACTAATAAAGGTAATAAGAAATTACCAAATCCACCTATTAATGCAGGCATACGTTTTACTCCTATACTTTCATATAAGAACGGACTATATCTTTATCTTTAAATATAGTATCTATTAAGATATTTCACGTGTAGTCTCTGAGGATCCTACTCGATAATAAAATTATCTTTGGTTTCCTGCTGATTGCCCAATCCTTTAAGATGTCACTGTATTCCACTGCTAACTTTTAGTCTGCGGTACTAGTTTTAAAGGCTCTAAGGGGATTCCAGCAAATAGTGAAAAGAAAGTAAAATATTTCTACTTTACCCGGCCATGCCTTTCTATTTAATCTTTATATGAAAATTTTCATTTTCCTCTGTAATAACCAGATTTTTCTCCCTTTAAATATTGTCTAATTGTTTTACGATCTCCCTTTAAATGATTAGCTAAACTAGTTAAAGATAAAAATAATAAATTCTTACTAGAATCATCTTTAAACTCTGCTAATATTGATAAAGAAGCAGGGTGTTTAACTACGTATGCTTCGCGGGTATTATTTATTAATTTTTTTAGTTCTTCTAAAGGTAATAAATTTATATTATCAGATTCTTCTATTTGATCTAAAGATAAAAAGAAAGTATCTAAATATATTGTACCCCCATTTAAACAATTATTTAAAGTTTTATGATGAATATTAATTGAATCATATGTGTGTTGTTTTGATTCAAATATATATAATAAAGTGAAATCTTCTGCATCATAAATATATACGGGAGTACCTCTTTGTTTACGTAGTTTTTCTCTTATTTCTTGACTCATAGGTTCATGATAACCTGAACTACTTGCCACTAAATCTACATTTAAACTTGGATTTAATGTATCAATAAAATGTTGTTCCAATCTTACAACTTCATCCAAGGTAGAATTTTGATTCATTATATAAATAGTTAGATTTGTATCTTGAAACCCATGTTTATTAAAATAACGTAAAACTCTACGTGCTTTAGTTTTAAGAATAGAAGGCATAAAATAAGAACTTATTCTATTGTATAAATTAATAGAATGCCCTACATAAACATGGTTATTACTTTCTCAAACATAAACACCTTTTTGGTTTTTCGTTACATTTAAAATAACACTTCTGTTATTAAAGGGGTTTTCTACGTATACTTTAATATACTTAGGTATTTCATTATTATTATTAGGATTATTGTTATTTTCTGTAATAGAAATATCATTGTCTTGGTTATTACACAATACAGAATTAGATTGAAATTTAAGATTAAATAGTCTTCATTTGTTGACCATGAAGAAAATCATTAATATAGCGTGCGCAGTAATTATACTATTGTATAATTGATTATCCGAGATATATTGAACGCCTGGGCCACTAAGTTCCATTCTTATTAAGACAGAAAAAGCTGTACCTAATAATCCTGAGCATAATGCAAACATAAGGTAAAGAACTCCTATATCTTTAGCATTTGTAGATAAAAATCATCTTTCCATTGACAT